ACTATGTAACTGATGGAAGTGAAATCTGATGATATTTCATTAGATAATAATTGTACAAGAAAGGAAGACGTAAAGTAGGTTAGAGAAAAAAAAAGAAAGCAAATGGGTGAGAAATCAAGGAATTGGGGGTGGGGTCAAAAATCCAAGTTTGGATTCGCTATGGATAAAAGCACTTCCTATGTTATACTATTCCATTCTCGACAACGAATTGATTTGATAGTTCCTATATTGTTATTCATGATATTGATCGGATTCAAGATAATCGAGAGATTTTTTATTGAATTAAAATAAAGGCAAAAGATTTATCCTCTCTATGGGACCAAATCCCGAGTTATTGTGAAGTAAAAAAAAACGATGAGATTATGGAAGTTAATATTCTTGCATTTATTGCTACTGCACTATTCATTCTAGTTCCTACTGCTTTTCTACTTATCATTTACGTAAAAACGGTTAGTCAAAATAATTAGTTAGTTATTAAGTTTGAATGAAACTTGGGTTCCGAGTTCTTATCAAAAATTGACGAAATTCAATAAAATGAAAAGTGAAAAGGATTCCCATTTCGTGTCTTAAATGAACGGACTATAATTGGAAGTATTCTATGAGATCCGATAGTATGGTAAGAAAGAAATAGAGAATTCTTTCTTACCATACTATCTAGCTATTAGTGTTATTGTAGTGTATTAAAGTTGTACAATCTAAAAAGTAGTACTCTAGTATCTAAACAGAGGTTTAGATTGATGTAATCTACAATATTATCTTGATATATGTGGATATCAATTCCACATATGGAATTGAACTAGAGACCCATTCCTCTTATTTACTTCATCTACTTGTTCTTTATATTCTGATTAATCTGAAATAATCAGAATCGTCTTATTCTTATGATTCGAATTACTCTATTTTTTAGGATTTCCAATCCGAATCTCGGTATCTACCAAAAGAATAAAATTAATGAAGGAAAAGGGATATGGTCTAAAAAAAGAATCTAGTAATCGTTTTTTTTAGTCTTTCGAAAAGGTGTTTCGTGGAATTTCTGTCAATGGGTCAATCGATTACTTCTTTATATTTCGAAAGGCAAGAAGAAACTTCACCTATTTTTAAGGCCTGAGCCGTGATATGAAACGAGTCGATAAAATAAAAACAAAATTAAAATAAAAGGTCCGGTATTCCTCAGTATCAATCTATAAGTCTAGTAAGAACTCGTTGATTTTGTGAGAAATAGAAAATTTTGGAAGAATTTGGTTGGAATCAAATTCCAATCATCTGGGGATCCCTTTTTAAATACAAACATGGGAATCATTAAAATATCCGGTTTGATTGAAACATTATAATTAATATAATACATTACTTCATCTCGAATCCAATTGAATTCGAAATGAAGATATTTGATGAAGATATTTGGATTTTAAATAGTTCAAAACGCCTTGTAGAATGATCTACAAAATAATTGATACAGTTAGATCAACAATTAGTAGTACCTCTAGAGTCCACTTCTTCCCCATACTACGAGTGAAAGGGAAAATGTAAAGACTACCATTAAAGTAGCCCACGCGAGACTGACTATATCCATGTGTATTATGTCCCCTATCTCTATAAATATGAAGGAATTATCCCACTTTTACTCACTAATAATAGTGGAATCCATGGCGCAGAGTCAAAAGGGCTAACACCCTAACACTAGGGATAAAGCACTCCAATAAATTAACTCATAAGAAATTCTTATATGTATGACTTTTAATTGGGAAACAAGCAAAATACGTAGTAATATCTTAAGGGAATGTTTTTAATGGAATATGTAGTAAAGTACTCATAAGGCCTATTCCATTTTTGTTGATCTTTCTAAGTAAAAAGTATCAAAATAGAAATCAATACTCCCAATTCCCCATTTGATATAACTCGAACCCTATCTTTTTCTACAATTATCTCTATGAAATAGTAGGAAGACAGTATATTCTTGATTAAGGGTTGCCGAAAAGAAATTACCTTTCCCCTACCTTTTCTTCTATAAAAGGAAACTCTCTATTCAATCACGAGTACTCAGAGATTCGCGCGAATCCGTCGTTCGTATATAAAGTGCCTTCGGCCCCTTTCCTTTACCACAACTACAATTATCTAATTCCATCCTAATAAGGCTCTCCAATCTAGCTCAAGATCCAGTCATTGTACACGACATTAATAAATAATTAGTAAGTAGTCAAAGAAAGAGAATCTCGGAGTCTTGGTAATCCCTCTTCTATTATTAAGAAATAGCATATTTCTTTGAATCCTAGATGCAAGGATTTAGAATCTTTTATACAAACCCCACCCAGCCAAGCCAAGATGCTTATGCTTAGAAGCAAATAAGAATGGACAGCCCCTCACTTTTCCTTTCTGATAGGCAAAAATTCGGCGAGTTATATTAACAGAAGAAGATATTTGGAGTCTTTTGTTGATCAGGCGACACCCGGATTTGAACTGGGGAAAAAGGATTTGCAGTCCCCCGCCTTACCACTCGGCCATG